CAAAGCTCTGCGCATCGCAATGCCTATTGTGTCAGCTTGACCTTTCATAAGTGGAGACAGAATAAAGCGTCCATAATAAAGACGCTTATTGTCTGCTTTTGATTCAACACACTTCCACTGCAGTGTCCGAGTAGATACTGTTACTTTCTCTCGAACCATAATAATATTATTTGATCAAATCATTGAATTATTTTTTTCTCTTGTTTATCTTGAAATCTCTTCAATTTTTATTTCTACACACGTCGTTTTTTCGGAGGTCTACAGCCATTATGTGGCATAGGGGTTACATCCCGCACAAAAGTTAATAGTATACCACTTCTGCGAATAGCGCGTAATGCCGCGTCTCTTCCGAGACCGGGTCCTTTTATCATGACTTCTGCTCGTTGCATACCTTGATCCACCACTGTACGAATAGCGTTTCCTGCTGCGGTTTGAGCAGCAAAGGGTGTTCCTCTTCTTGTACCCTTGAATCCACAAGTACCGGCAGAGGACCAAGAAACCACTCGACCCCGTACATCTGTAACAGTCACAATAGTATTATTGAAACTTGCTTGAACATGAATAACCCCCTTTGGTATTCTCCGTGTATTTTTACGTAAACCAATACGTCCATTCTTACGCGAACCAATTCTCGGTATAGCTTTTGCCATATTTTTTCATCTCATAAATATGAGTCAGAGATATATGGATATATCCATTTCGTGTCAAAAAAGATTCCCCCTTTTTTACTTTTACATCAGGTGTTTTAACAAGTCTGATTATCCTTGTCTTTGTTTATGTCTTGGGTTGGAACAAATTACTATAATCCGTCCCCGCCTACGGATTAGTCGACATTTTTCACAAATTTTACGAACAGAAGCTCTTATTTTCATATTTGGCATTCCTCATTTTAATTCTGAATCTACTTTTTGGAAGAAAATAGGTTTCTTGAAATTTTTCATCTCGAATCATATTCCCACGAAAGAAATGTTGAAGTTGATAAAAACACCTAATCTTTCGAATCCTTATTGCGAAGTCGATAAATTATACGTCCTCTGGTTGAATCATAACGACTTACTTCAATTTTTACTCTATCGCCTGGTAGTATCCGTATAAAACTACGTCGGATCTTTCCTGAAACATAACCTAGAATTATATCTTGATTATCTAAGCGAATCCGGAACATACCGTTGGGAAGGGATTCAGTAATTAAACCTTCATGAATCCATTTTTGTTCTTTCATTCCAGGTAAAGCCTCCTTGAAGTATCAACTGATGGAGTAGGAACGATATTAGACAACCCGCCCCTTTTCTTTTTGTTTTCACAAATAAGAAGTTTCGGACCCAATTCGTATATTAGAAGGATTACCATATATAACACAAAACTTCTCCACCAATTCGTTCTAGTCGAGCCTCTCGGTCTGTCATTATACCTCGAGAAGTAGAAATAATTACAATTCCCATCCCACCTAAAATTCTAGGAATTCGTTGGTAATTCGAATAGATTCGTAGACCAGGCCGACTGATTCGTTTTAAATTTAAAAAATTTCTATAAGGCCTTTTCCTATTCCTTCTATGCCGTAGGGTTAAAACCAAAAAATCTTTTTTGGTTTCTTGATGTTTTCTCACGTTTTCGATAAAACCTTCTCGTAAAAGTATTTTAACAATATTTTCAGTGATATTAGTAGATGCTATTCGAACCACCCTTTTTCTATCCATATCAGCGTTTCGTATAGAGGTTATTATGTCAGCAATAGTATCCCTACCCATGGTGAATTAAAATTCTTGGTGCTCCCCAATTTTGATATAATCAACATGTTTTTCTTGTTTTTTACTTATTTGTTTATGAATTTAAATTAAAGGCATATGCATGAGACACAATCTACTATAAATTCTTAATCTCTTTCTTTCAAATACCTTACTATAACATAACCATATGATGGTCTTATCTTATTTTAAAAGACCTTACAATACCTCCGGAGCTAATGAAACTATTTTAGTAAAATTTAACTGTCTCAATTCCCGGGCAATTGCACCAAAAACTCGAGTTCCTTTGGGGTTTCCTTCTTGGTCAATGACAACCGCAGCATTGTCATCATATCGTATTATCATACCGTTATCACGTTTGAGTTCTTTACAAGTACGTACAATTACAGCTCTGACCACCTCTGATCTTGCTAGGGGCATATTTGGCACTGCTTCTTTGATCACAGCAACAATAACGTCACCGATATGAGCATATCGACGATTGCTAGCTCCTATGATTCGAATACACATCAATTCTCGAGCCCCGCTGTTATCCGCTACATTCAAAAGAGTCTGAGGTTGAATCATATCAGTTTTTTAGAATATATTCTTTCAATGCAAAGCAAAGAGTGAAGAAAAAAAAAAAAGAAATATTGTTTGTCCAAAGAAAGAAACCGGCACCCGTGGTTGTTTTTTTATCCCCAAGACCTTTTTCTTTTGATTCTTTTTATCCCGAAATAATAAATTGAGTTCGTATAGGCATTTTGGACGATGCTATTGAAATCGCCCTTCTGGCTATATTTTCTGTTACTCCACCCATTTCATAAAGTATTCGACCTGGTTTAACAACAGCTACCCAATATTCAGGGGATCCTTTCCCCGAACCCATACGTGTTTCTGCGGGTCTTACTGTAACCGGTTTGTCTGGAAATATACGTACCCATATTTTTCCACCGCGGCGTGCATTTCGTGTCATTGCTCGTCGACCTGCTTCTATTTGTCTAGATGTGATCCAAGCAGGTTCAAGTGCCTGAAGAGCATATTTACCGAAAGAAATATGATTACCTCGATAAGATATTCCCTTCATTCTTCCTCTATGTTGTTTACGAAATCTGGTTCTTTTGGGGTTATAGTTGATGGTTGGTTCTGAATTCCATCTCTACTACAGAACTGGACATGAGAGTTTCTTCTCATCCAGCTCCTCGCGAATAATAAAATTTTCAAATTGTCTATTATTCATTTGTATATCTTGTTTTTTTAGCTAACTAAACATATTAATATTTCTATTTTAAATTTTTAAATATCGTATTTTTTTATGTTATAACGAATCTTTTTTTTGTTTTGCTTTTTATCCTATTGTATTGACCAAAAATTATCAATTCAAGAAAATAAAGTTTTCACGGGCGAATATTTACTCTTTTCGGTGCTATTTCAGTTGTAGGGTTAACTCATGACTTTTCTTTTCCCAATAAATGAAGGAATTAGTCTCTGGTTTGTTTCGCCATCCCGATCAATGAGTCTGTTGTCAATAGATTTGGATTCACAGGTTCCATCGTTCCCATCGCTTCTTACTTAATGGTTAGGTCTGATTTCTACAATGGAGCTCATAATGAAATTTTTTGTTAAGCCAATTTTCTTAATCTTTATTAGCTCGAAGCTCTTATTTTTTTTTGTTCTATGAACAGATTCATTTTCTTTTTTATGAATCCATATTGATTAATGCTTTATTACACTGCTTTTTTATGAGATGACTCATAAACCTTACATATTGGATGGAATTTTATATCGCTGGTTTTGTTTGTTTCTCCCCTTCTTTCACCCTTCCATTTATCCACATCTTTCTTCTTCGCTTCACAACTTAGAATCAGATTTATTTTTCTTTTGTTTATGCAAAAAAGATTTCAGTTGCTACAGTGATATGACCGATATATCATATCTTGACTGGTTCTTTGGATCCAGATAATGTGAAGTGATGAGTTGGTTATTAGTTCTATAGTTATTTGTTTATACAAAGAGGCTGGTCTTTTTTTTTTCTTTAACCCTAACCCTAAAAAACCAACGAGTCGCACACTAAGCATAGCAATTATTTTCAAAGGGTCGATCTAATTTTTATTCAACCTTATAGAATTAGAATTGTTCATTTTGGTTTTATTTTGATTGAACAGAAAAAGGGAACGAATTTCTATTTTTTTGTTCCATCGCTGGATCGACGGGAAAGACAAGTAAAGGTTTATTATTACCCGTCTATAAATATCCAAATTTTTATGCCTAAAACCCCATAGATAGTTCGAACTGTATAAGAACAATAATCAATTTTAGCTCGAATGGTTTGGAGGGGAACCCTGCCCTCTCTGATCCATTCGACACGCGCAATTTCTTTTCCGTCGATACGCCCTGAAATTTGTACTTGAATTCCTTTTGTATCTGCTTGTTCAGTTAATTCAATAGCCTTTTTCATTGCTTTTCGAAAAGAAACTCTATTCTTTAATTGGCCGGCTATAAATTCTGCAAGAATATTAGGGCTTCCGTAGGGTTTTGCAATTCTTGTGATAGTAATGTTAAGTTTTCGGTTGACACAATTAAATTCTTTTTGTAGATTCATCTGCAATTCTTCGATTCCTCGTGGTCGATTTTCTATTAATAACTTTGGGAATCCCATATAGATAATGACCTGGATCAGATCGATTCGTTTTTGAATCTCTATACGTGCAACTCCCTCGACGCCAGAGGAAATTTTCATATTTTTTTGTACATAATTCTTAATAAAATCTCTTATTTTTTGATCTTCTTGTAGACCTTCGGAATAATTTTTTGGTTGTGTAAACCAAATGGAATGATGACTTTGGGTTGTACCAAGTCTGAAACCGAGTGGATTTATTTTTTGTCCCATACCCCCCCATTACTATACATATCATGATATGCCATAGCTGTATACTTATTTTTTGATTTAAGTTTTTTTGACCATCTGAAAGAGTCTAGAAAGTCTACCTCTAGATATTCATCTAAGGATATATCTTTCACTACAATAGTTATATGGCAAGTAGGTCTTTTTATCGTAAAACTACGCCCTCGAGCTCGAGGTTTTAATTTCTTTGTGGTAGTACCCTCGCTTACTTGAGCTTTACTAATAACTAAATTGGATTCGTTGGAATCCATATTGTAATTAGCATTTGCTGCTGCAGAGTAAACCAATTTCAAAATGGGATAACATGCGCGATAAGGCATGAGTTCTAGTATCATAAGTGTTTCTTCGTAGGACCGTCCACGAATTTGATC